ATGTGAATATTTGGGTGTTAATGAACTATCACGTTTGGGTAACTCTATAGAAAATAATATGGGAGGTTATCAATTAATAGTTTTAGAGAGTTTTGCTATATAGTCTTGTTTTAGGGGTTTGGCAAGAGTTAAATAATAGCGTAGGAACTCAACGGGGGTAAGGGGGTTTGTTAAGATAACCTATTGGATTTTCATGCGTGCGTACACGTGTGTGTACACGTGTGTGTACACGTGTGTGTACACGTGTGTGTACACGTGTGTGTACACGTGTGTGTACACGTGTGTGTACACGTGTGTGTACACGTGTGTGTACACGTGTGTGTACACGTGTGTGTACACGTGTGTGTACACGTGTGTGTACACGTGTGTGTACACGTGTGTGTACACGTGTGTGTACACGTGTGTGTACACGTGTGTGTACACGTGTGTGTACACGTGTGTGTACACGTGTGTGTACACGTGTGTGTACACGTGTGTGTACACGTGTGTGTACACGTGTGTGTACACGTGTGTGTACACGTGTGTGTACACGTGTGTGTACACGTGTGTGTACACGTGTGTGTACACGTGTGTGTACACGTGTGTGTACACGTGTGTGTACACGTGTGTGTACACGTGTGTGTACACGTGTGTGTACACGTGTGTGGGAAATAAGTATTATGTCCTGATTCCATTGACTGAATAATTGCTCTTAATAGTATGTTAGCAAGTAAATACAATTAAGTCTGACAATAGACTTTATGAGCCTTCTTAAGTTATGTCTTTAGATCATTAAACCATATGTACCATATCAAGAGAATAAGTACGGTTGTAATAACTACTTCGGCCCCCATAGAGAATAAGCCCAGCTACAACTGCATTGGCGAGATTAAATGTTAGCGGAGTCATAGCAAGCTCTCCCCCCAAAAAATTAAAGATACCAAATGTATGACACCACAGTTATGTGTCGGCATGGGCTGATTAGTCATTAGTCCATCGAGATGTCTTATTTAAGGGGAATGAATGGGCGGATTTAGGTGAGATGGCCCTGAAGTAAGAACCAGATGCCAGGTAAAGTGTGAGATATAGCTACCCCCACGAGTTATGGGCCCGGAGCGAGAAGAGGGATCCGTCTCGCAAGGGTTGCTGGTTTCACGTGAGTTGGTTATTAAGAAATAACCTAATGGAGATGATACGCATGTTGACGTGAGTTATTTCACTAGATGTGCTATGTCCGATTAAGGAATTAATGTATTATGTATAATTAAACTTTATATGTACTTGCTTATATGCATGGGGTCAAGAATGTAATGTACGATATACATAATATGTCTAATGTACTAGTTAGATTAATAGTACTTGCTTATATGTATGGGGACAAGAATATAATGTACGATATACATAGTATGTCTAATGTACTAATTAGATTAATAGTACTTGCTTATATGTATGGGGACAAGAATATAATGTACGATATACATAGTATGTCTAATGTACTAATTAGATTAATAGTACTTGCTTATATGTATGGGGACAAGAATATAATGTACGATATACATAGTATGTCTAATGTACTAATTAGATTAATAGTACTTGCTTATATGCATGATTGGGTGTGCATGATATGTAAGTAGATAGAATTACAGTTTGTATTCATGTAGACATGGTTGAATGAATATTTATGCATACTAAAATTAAATATAATATACATAATACATGTGTATATGTTAAACCTATAGAATGGATTTAAGGAGTGAGTTTTGGGTAGTGTATTTCAAGGAATAGTTTAAGAGAATATCAGCTTTGGGTGCTGATGGTGGGGCGATTGCTTCTTCCTTGATGTCTTAGGGAGATGTGATTCTCCATTTCTGGTTTACAAGACCAGTGTATTAGTTGTACTACTAAGGCTCTAATCTTCATTTTAAAGTCGATTTTCAATTATACTTGTAACGGGTATGATAAGGAGGATTAAAAGAAAGTAGACTACGGAGGCTAGTTGGCCAATTACTACGAAAGGGTGTTCAACTGGTTGACCCCCAATTCATGTTAATGTAAAGAGGTCCGCTACTAAAATTCAGAATATGCATTGGCTTATTGGTCGAAATATTATGCTTCGTTGTTTAGCTGTGTGGAGTAGCGGAATGACTGCTAGGACTAGAATCGATAGAACGAGCGCCAGGACCCCTCCAAGTTTGTTGGGAATTGATCGTAGGATTGCATAGGCAAATAGGAAGTATCATTCTGGCTTAATATGTGGTGGTGTGTTAAGGGGGTTTGCGGGGATGTAGTTATCTGGATCCCCTAGTATGTCGGGGGAGAATAAGACTAGGGAAGATAGTATGGTGATTATGATTAATGCTCCTAAGATATCTTTAATAGTGTAGTAAGGATGGAAGGGGATTTTGTCTGTATCTGAGTTTAATCCTGATGGGTTGTTTGATCCAGTTTCATGTAGAAATAGAAGGTGAACTCCTGCAAGGGCTGCCACAATGAAGGGGAGAATAAAGTGAAATGCGAAGAAGCGGGTTAAGGTGGCTTTATCAACGGAGAAGCCTCCTCAGATTCATTCTACGAGGTTAGTACCAATGTAAGGGATAGCTGATAGTAGGTTAGTAATAACTGTTGCTCCTCAAAATGATATTTGGCCTCAAGGAAGGACATAGCCTATAAAGGCGGTAGCTATAACTGCAAATAACAGTAGGACGCCGATGTTTCATGTTTCAAGGAATATATAAGAACCGTAGTAAAGGCCTCGTCCCACATGGAGGAATAAGCAAATGAAAAATATTGAGGCGCCGTTAGCATGGAGGTATCGGATTAATCAGCCGTAATTTACGTCACGGCAAATATGGGTGACGGAGGAGAAGGCTGTTATAGTGTCTGATGTATAGTGTATAGCTAGGAATAGCCCGGTTAAGATTTGTGCGATTAAGCAGATTCCGAGTAGTGAGCCAAAGTTTCATCATGATGAAATGTTTGAGGGTGCTGGGAGGTCAATGAAAGAACTATTAATAATTTTTATTAGTGGGTGGGTTTTTCGGATGTTAGTCATGGGGTTTCTGTAGTTGAAGAACAACGATGATTTTTCATGTCATAGGTCGTGGTTATACCCATGCGGAAATTATGATGACATATATTGTGACTATTTTAAGCACTATTTTTGTAGTTAGTTTTGTGGGGTTTTCTTCAAAACCTTCACCTATTTATGGGGGGATTGGGTTGATTATTAGTGGGGGAATTGGGTGTGGGATTGTATTAAATTATGGTGGTTCATTCTTAGGATTAATAGTATTTTTAATTTATTTAGGGGGAATGTTAGTTGTATTTGGATATACTACGGCAATAGCTATGGAGGAATATCCTGAGGTATGATCTTCTAATATTACTGTTCTTTTAACATTGGTTTTAGGTGTTGTAGGAGAGTTATTGTTAATCTTATACACAACGTTAGAGGAAGATATTAAGTTAGAGATTGTATTAAGTTTCCATGGGGAAGGGGATTGATATCTTTACGATACGGGTGATACAGGGTTTTTTAGTGAAGAACCTATAAGTATTGCCGCGTTGTACAGTTATGGGTTTTGGCTTGTTATTGTGTCAGGGTGATCTTTAGTAACATGTATTGTTGTAGTAATAGAGATTACACGGGGAAATTAAGGATTGTTAAGCTAATTAATAGCGTAATTGTAAAAGAGAGAAAATAAGATTTAATAAGTCCTTTTTGACTAGAAACTGCGGTAGAGTAGATTTTTTGAATGTTAGAGATGAGTTTTGGTAATGATATCTCAGTTCAAGTTAAGTCTAGAACTATCGAGGCTAGCGTTTGGCTTATTAGTAAGCTGGTTAATGGGATAAGGCGGTGAATTGTGATAGGGAAATAACCAAGCATATTTGAGAAATTGAAGTAATTTTGGATTGGGGGTAGTTTTAAATTTTGTGTTGCTATGCTAAGCTCTAAGGCCAGGATGAAACCTGTTAGGGTAATAAGTAAGGCGGTGAGTTTTAGGTATGCTGGTATGGTTATTTGTGGAGTTGTTATTGGTGGTAAATTTAGTGAAATTAAAAATCCAGCGAAAATACTTCCAATTAAAAGACGTTTGATAGGATTGATTAGGAGAGGTTGATTTTCATTAATTAAGATTAAAGAATTAAATCGTGGTTGTCCGAGTAAGGCATAATATAAGATGCGTGTGCTGTAGACAGCTGTGAGGGTGGTTGCAATTAGTGTAATTAGAAGGGCTCAGGCGTTGGTATACGACGTGTTAGCAGTTTCGATGATTAGGTCCTTAGAGTAAAAGCCTGTTAAGAATGGGGTACCTGTTAATGCTAGGCTGCCAATAATTAAGGATGTGGTGGTAAATGGTATAATTTTAAATAAACCGCCTATTTTTCGGATATCTTGCTCGTCATTTAAGTTATGGATAATTGAGCCGGAGCATATGAATAGTATGGCTTTGAAGAAGGCGTGTGTACAGATGTGTAGAAATGCTAGGTGGGGTTGGTTAATTCCGATTGTTACTATTATCAAGCCTAGTTGACTAGATGTTGAGAAGGCTACGATTTTTTTAATATCATTTTGGGTAAGTGCACAGATGGCCGCAAATAATGTTGTTAGTGCGCCTGATGATAGGATTAGTGTTTTAGCTAAATCATTATTTTCTACTAGAGGATAAAATCGAATAATGAGGAAAACCCCAGCAACAACTATAGTACTTGAGTGGAGTAATGCTGAGACAGGTGTTGGGCCTTCTATCGCGGAGGGTAGTCAGGGGTGTAGACCAAATTGGGCTGATTTTCCTGTAGCGGCTAGGATTAAGCCAAATAAGGGTAAGTTATTATAATTGGTATTGGTTATAAAGATTTGGTGAAGTTCTCAGGAGTTTGAGTAAGTTAAGAATCATGCTATTGCTAAAATGAAACCTACATCACCAATGCGATTATAAAGGATGGCTTGAAGGGCGGCGGTGTTTGCGTCTGTACGACCATATCATCATCCAATTAGAAGGAACGATATAATTCCTACTCCTTCTCAGCCGATGAATAGTTGAAATAGATTGTTGGCGGTAACTAAGATTATTATTGTGATTAAGAATATTAGGAGATACTTGAAAAATCGGTTGATGTTAGGATCTGAGTGTATATATCAAATGGAGAATTCTATAATAGATCAGGTAACATATAGCGCTACTGGTACAAACAAGAGTGAGAAGTAATCTAGTTTAAAGCTGAGTGTTAATTTTATTGTTTGGAGAGTTATTCAATGTCAGTTCGAGATAATTGCTTCATGGCCTGAATTAATAAATAGGAGGGCAGGAATTAGGCTAGTAAAAAATGCATAAGAGGTAATTGTTTTTACGTAGTAAGGATACTTATTAGATTTATAAATAGGTAAGAAGGTTATTACTACTGGGAGTGTTAATACTAATAGGGTGATTAATATAAAAGTTGAGAAGTAGTTAATTACTTTTATTTGGAGTTGCACCAATTTTTTGGTTCCTAAGACCAACGGATAACTCCTATCCTTTAAAAGTGTGAAAAAGCCATGCGTTTAAGCATGGGGGCATGAATTAGCAGTTCTTGCAATCTTTCTCGGTAGATAAGAAGATGTAAGCTTCTATTATTAGATTCACAATCTAATGTTTTTATTAAACTATATCTACAGAATGTAGGACCTAAAATTAGTTGGGGATTAAGTGTGAGAAGGAGTAAGGGTAGTATGTGGAGGGCTATTAAAGCGTTCTCTCGTGTAAATGATGGATTAATTATTTGGATGTGCTGAGTATACTTACCTCGTTGAGTTATAATGAGTATATATAGTGAGTATAAGGCTGTGATTACTACGTTTAAGCCTGTTAATAATATGGTAATGTAAGATCAGGAAAAAGAGGAAATAATGACAAATAACTCTCCAATTAAGTTGATTGTTGGTGGTAGGGCGAGGTTGGCTAGGCTTCCTAGTAATCATCAGGCTGCCATGATTGGTAAAAGTGTTTGTAGGCCCCGTGCTAGGATTATAGTACGGCTATGAATACGTTCATAATTAGTATTAGCTAGACAAAATAATATGGATGATGTTAGGCCATGGGCGATTATTAGGGCCGTTGCTCCTATGAAGCTTCAGGGTGTTTGAATGAGAATAGCTACAATAACTAGTGCTATGTGGCTTACGGAGGAGTAGGCGATAAGAGATTTAAGATCTGTTTGACGTAAGCAAATAGAACTAGTTATCACTATTCCTCATAGTGATAATGTTAAAAAAGGAAATAATATAGATTCTGTTAGTGGATCAAGTAAGGTCGTAATGCGTATTATTCCGTAACTTCCGAGTTTTAGAAGAACTGCTGCTAGGACTATTGAGCCGGCAACAGGGGCTTCAACATGGGCTTTTGGTAGCCACAAGTGAAGCCCGTATAATGGCATTTTTACTAGAAATGCCATTATGCATGCTAATCATAGGAAATCATTTGATCAGGAGTTTATAATATTTTGTGTTCAGATGTGGGTAATGGGTATATTAAGAGTGCCTAGGAAGTTCTGGATATAAACGAGGGCAACTAATAGGGGAAGAGAGCCAATTAGTGTATAAAATAAAAAGTATAGGCCGGCATTTAGGCGTTCTGTTTGATTACCTCAGCGAGTGATAAGGATTAGGGTAGGTACGAGGGTAGCTTCAAATAAAATGTAAAACAAGATTAGTTCTGTAGCGGAAAAGGTCATAATGAGGAAAATTTGAAGGAGGATTAGTATTGTGATATAGGTTTTTTTTCGTGTTTCTGTTTCGTTTATAAGGTGGTTTTGGCTGGCTATAATTATTAGGGGGAGAAGTCATGTTGTTAGTGCGAGGAGGGGGGCGGAGAGTGAATCGGAATAGAAAGTGGTGGAGAAATGGTAGGCATTGTTATCTGGTTGGTTAAAGAGGTTTAGAGTTACTAGGGCAATTAAGAGGGCGTAAAGAGTCGGGTTAATTCAAATATTTTTTTTATCACTTAGTCAAGTAAGGGGAATTATCATAATAGAGGGGATAATAAGTTTTAGCATTGCAATAGGTTCAGGTTTTGAACAAAATCAGCGCCATAGGTATTAGATACTATTACTAGTAATGATAGGCCTACAGCTGCTTCGCATGCGGCGAATACTAAAAGCACGATAGGTAATATATTAGCTAGTGTAAAATGTGTGGTTAAGATTGTAATTGCTCCTAGAGTAAAGAGTGACAGTATTATTCCTTCTAAACATAATAGAGATGATATTAGATGTGCACGGTACATTAAAAGGCCTAATATGGAGATAGAAAATGCTAAGGCAGTGTTTATATAGACTAGAGACATTTGATAATTATGAAATTAATCATAATTTAATGAGTCGAAATCATTTGTTTTTATTAAACTAATTATCATATTCGGTTCATTCTAGGCCTTCATGTAATCATTCATAGGCTAGGCTTATAGCAAGTAAGAAAATTAAGGCTAAGGCTATAATGGTTATTATGTTTAGGCTATTTGTTTGAGAAGCTCACGGAAGGGGAAGTAATAGGGCGATTTCTAGGTCAAATAATAGGAATGTAATAGCGATGAGGAAAAATTTTATAGAAAAAGGAAGGCGTGCAGAGCCTATTGGATCAAAGCCGCATTCGTAGGGACTTGCTTTTTCTGAATAAATATTTAGTTGGGGTAATCAGAATGCGATTATTACAAGTAGAGAAGCTAATGAAATGTTTGTTATTAAAGCAAGAAGAAGATTAATTACTCTCTCTCGGGTTTTACCGAGGCTGATTGATTGGAAGTCAATTGTACTAGTAATACTAAGGGAGTATGAACCTCATCAGTAAATTGATACGTAAAGGAATAATCAAACTACATCTACGAAGTGTCAATATCATGCGGCTGCTTCAAAGCCGAAGTGATGTTTTGATGTAAAATGGAATTGGAGTTGACGTAGGAGGCAAATTACTAAAAATGTGGAGCCAATAATTACATGGAAGCCGTGAAATCCTGTAGATATAAAGAATGTTGAACCATAAATACCATCTGAGATAGTAAAAGGTGCCTCATAATATTCTGCTGCTTGAAGTAGGGTAAAATATAACCCTAAAGCAATTGTGATAAGGAGGGCTTGAATTATATGTTTTCGGTTACCTTCTATTAGGCTATGATGAGCTCAGGTAATGGAGACACCTGAAGCTAGTAGTACGGATGTATTGAGTAGAGGGACTTCAAGTGGGTTTAGGGGCTTAATGCCGGCAGGGGGTCAATATCCTCCGAGTTCATGTGTAGGGACTAAGCTTGAATGGTAGAATGCCCAGAAGAACCCGGCAAAGAAAAATACTTCTGATACGATAAAAAGAATTATTCCATAGCGTAGACCTTTTTGGACGATTGGTGTGTGATGTCCTTGGAAAGTTCCTTCTCGGATTACATCACGCCATCATTGGTATATAGTGAGTATATTCCCCAATAGTCCTATTATAACAAGATTAGTTGAGTTGAAATGAAATCATATTACTAAGCCGGATGTTAGGAGTAGGGCTGATAGAGCACCAGTTAGTGGTCAAGGGCTGGGGTTAACTATATGGTAAGCATGAGTTTGGTGGGTCATTAGGTGTTATCATGCAGATAGAGGCTCACTAATAGTGTGAATACATAGGCTTGAATTAGGGCTACTGCAAATTCAAGGATAGTCAGTATTATTAAAATAATGAATGTAATGAGTGCGGTTGTTGGGCTGATATTTAATAATACTAATGTAGCACCTCCAATTAGATGAATAAGGAGATGACCTGCTGTAATATTAGCTGTAAGTCGTACAGCCAACGCTATAGGTTGAATAAATAAACTAATAGTTTCGATGATAATTAATATGGGGATAAGGGGTAAGGGAGTTCCTTGAGGTAAAAAATGGGCTAATGAAGCCTTAGTTTTATATCGGAAACCAGTGATTACTGCCCCAGCTCATAAAGGAATTGCTATACCAAGATTTATGGAAAGCTGAGTGGTAGGGGTGAAAGAGTGGGGCAATAACCCTAGCAAGTTTGTTGAGCCAATAAATAAAATTAAGGATATTAATATGAGTGTTCATGTTTGACCCTTTTGATTATGAATAGTCATTATTTGTTTAGATGTTAATTGAATTATTCATTGTTGAAGGGCAGTCAGTCGGTTAGTAATAAGTCGATTAGGGGTAGGGAATATTACGCTGGGAAACAGGATAATTAGGACAACAATAGGTAGACCTATTATTGTGGGGGTAGCGAAAGAGGCGAATAAATTTTCGTTCATTTAGTTTCTCAAGGGGTATTTTGCTTTAAAGCTTTTAATGATTTTGGTTCTGGGGTATTGGGGTAAATGAATTTTGAAATTTTTAGTTGGAATGTAATAAATAATGTTAAGAGTATTGAGATAATTGTGATAAATCATGTGGAAGTGTCGAGTTGTGGCATTCCATTAAGGGGAGGTCTAAGCTCTCATTCTTTAACTTAAAAGGTTAACGCTACTATAGCTTCTTAATGAGATTAAATTATTGATGAAGATCATTTTTCAAAAATACTTAGGGGTACAAGTTCAAGGACAATAGGCATGAAACTGTGATTGGAACCACAGATTTCGGAACACTGTCCGTAGTACAAGCCTGGGCGTGTGGCTAAGAGAGTGGTTTGGTTTAGTCGCCCAGGGATTGCATCAGTTTTTAACCCTAAGGAAGGGACTGCTCATGAGTGAAGAACGTCTTCAGACGTCACTAAGACTCGGATTGTTATTTCTATTGGTAAAACTGCGCGGTTATCTACTTCAAGTAAGCGAAGGTCACCGGGTTTTAACTCAGTAGTAGGGATTATATAGGAATCAAAATTTAATTCATCATAGTCAGTATATTCATAGCTTCAGTATCATTGATGACCTACGGTTTTAATAGTTAGAGTAGGATTATTAATCTCGTCTATTATGTAAAGAATACGTAAAGAGGGGAGAGCGATTATAACTAGAATAATAGCCGGTAAAATAGTTCAAATTGTTTCTACTGCTTGGGCATCTATTGTGCTAGTGTGTGTGAGCTTTGTAGTTAATATAGCGGAAATGACATATAAAACTAATGAGCTGATTAAAAAAACGATTATTAGTGCATGATCATGAAAATTTATCAATTCTTCTATAATAGGTGATGTGGCATCTTGTAAGCCTATTTGAAATGGGTATGCCATAGAGATATACAAGGGTTTCGCTTGTAGCTTAAGCCTTGACAAGGTTATGTATTGTTATACTAATATCTCATCGAGAAAGACATAAAGGTTATGGGGCTGGCTTGAAACCAATTTTAGGGGGTTCGATTCCTTCCTTTCTTATTATTTAGCGTTAATATAAACAGGCTCTTCGAAAGTATGATAAGGTGGGGGGCAGCCATACATTCATTCAATGTTAGTAGTAGTTAATTCAACTGAAGAAACTTCTCGTTTTGATGCGAATGCTTCTCAGATTATAAATACTATGACAATAACAGCGGTTAATGAAATGAAAGACCCTATAGATGAAACAGTGTTTCAGGTTGTATAGGCATCTGGGTAATCGGAATATCGTCGTGGCATACCGGATAGACCTAGGAAGTGTTGAGGGAAAAATGTTATGTTTACTCCAATAAATATAATGGCGAAGTGGATTTTTGCTCAAGTTGAGCTGAGGGAATAGCCTGTGAATAGGGGGAATCAATGGACGAAACCGGCAATAATTGCGAATACGGCCCCCATAGATAGTACATAATGGAAGTGAGCAACTACATAATATGTATCATGTAGTACAATATCTAGAGATGAATTAGCTAAAACAATTCCAGTTAATCCACCAACAGTAAATAGGAAAATAAAGCCTAGGGCTCATAGTATAGCAGGGGATCATTTAATATTCCCTCCATGCAGGGTAGCTAATCAACTGAATACTTTTACTCCGGTAGGGATTGCAATAATTATAGTTGCGGACGTGAAATAGGCACGTGTATCAACGTCTAAGCCTACAGTGAATATATGATGGGCTCAAACGATAAATCCTAGGAAGCCGATAGATATTATTGCTCAAACTATTCCTATATAACCAAAGGGTTCTTTTTTTCCTGAGTAGTATGTAACTACATGTGAAATAATACCAAAGCCAGGTAAAATAAGAATATAAACTTCTGGGTGACCAAAAAATCAGAATAAATGTTGGTAAAGAATAGGATCTCCTCCTCCTGCCGGGTCAAAGAAGGTTGTATTTAGATTTCGATCGGTTAATAATATAGTAATTCCTGCCGCTAATACTGGTAATGATAATAGGAGTAATACAGCAGTAATTAGTACGGATCAAACAAATAAAGGGGTCTGGTACTGTGATAAAGCGGGAGGTTTTATATTGATAATTGTAGTAATAAAATTAATTGAGCCGAGAATAGAAGATACACCGGCTAAATGTAAAGAAAAAATGGCTAAATCAACTGAGGCTCCAGCGTGGGCTAAATTACCAGCTAAGGGGGGATAAACAGTTCAACCTGTTCCCGCTCCGGCTTCTACAGTGGAAGAAGCTAGTAGTAGAAGGAAAGAGGGTGGAAGAAGCCAGAAACTTATGTTATTTATTCGGGGGAAAGCTATATCAGGGGCGCCAATTATTAAAGGAATTAGTCAATTCCCAAATCCACCTATTATAACTGGTATTACCATAAAGAAGATTATAATAAAGGCATGAGCAGTTACGATAACGTTGTAAATTTGGTCATCACCAAGTAAAGCGCCCGGCTGGCCTAGTTCAGCGCGGATTAAAATACTTAAGGCTGTGCCAGCTATGCCCGCTCAGGCACCAAAAACTATATATAATGTGCCAATGTCTTTGTGGTTAGTGGAAAAGAGTCAGCGAGTTATGAACATAGGTAAAATGGCTGAGTAAGCATTAGACTGTAAATCTAAAGACAAAGGTGTAAATCCTTTTTTTACCAGTAAGTCCTGTGGTGAAAAATCATATTGAATTGCAAATTCAAAGAAGCAGCTTCAATTCTGCCGGGGCTTCTCCCGCCTACTTTTTCTTTTTCAAGGCGGGAGAAGTAGATTGAAGCCAGTTGTTTAGGGTATTTAGCTGTTAACTAAAATTTCGAGGGATTGTAGCCCTCCAATCTAGGAAGGATTTAGCTTAATTAAAGTGTTTGATTTGCATTCAATTGATGTAAGATAGAGTCTTGCAATCCTTAATACAGAAGTTAAGTAAAATTTACTTGCTTAGAGCTTTGAAGGCTCTTGGTCTAGTCTAACCTAAACTTCTAGTTTAGTAAAATAAATAAAGGGGTTAAGGGTAAGGTTAGGGTTGAGGTTGTAATTAGTGGTAATATTATTGGTAAGATATTTGTATTTTGAAATTGTCATGTGAGTTTTATATTGTTTATTGTGGGAAATATTGTAAGGGTTGTTGAGTATGTAAGGCGTATATAGAAAAATAGGTTGAGTAGTGCTAAGATTGCTATAAGTGTAGGAAGAATTACGCTGTTATTTTTTGTTAGTTCTTGGATAATTATTCATTTTGGCATGAAACCTGTTAAGGGTGGAAGACCTCCTAGGGATAAAAGGGTAGTGAGAGACATAGTTGTGATAATAGGAGCTTTGTTTCAAGTGAGAGATAAGGATAGGGTGGAGGTGGTAGAAGTGAAAATTAAAAGTATGAATATTGAGGAAGTTATGAGAATATAGAGAAATAAGTTGAGGAGAGAAAGGTTAGGGTTATAAATTATGATTGCTATTATTCAGCCTATATGGGCAATGGATGAATATGCTATGATTTTGCGTAGTTGTGTTTGGTTGAGTCCACCCCAGCCGCCAACTATAATTGATAGTAAGGATATTGTTAAGAGTAAATTTGTATTGACTGATGGGTGGATCTGGTATAAAAGGGATAGCGGGGCGATTTTTTGTCATGTTAAGAGAATTAGGCCTGAGGTTAGGGGTACGCCTTGGGTTACTTCGGGGACTCAGAAGTGAAATGGGGCTAGGCCTAGTTTTATTACAAGAGCAATGGTAACAAGTATAGAGGCTATATAATTTTCTATATTTGTAATTGTTCATTGTCCGGAGTATATTAGGTTAATAATAATAGCTAACATGAGTATTATGGAAGCTGTGGCTTGTGTTAAAAAGTACTTGGTTGCAGCCTCTATTGACCGTGGGGAGTATTTCTTTATGAGAACTGGTACGATAGCTATTATATTTATTTCGAAGCCTAGTCAAGTCATGAATCAGTGTGAGCTTGTTATTACAATGGATGTGCCTAGTATAATAGTTCCTAGGAGGATAATGAAAATTATAGGATTAATTAGTAGGGGAAGGTATTAACCGACATTTTCGGGGTATGGGCCCGATAGCTTAAATTAGCTTACCTTACTAGAGTTTAGTGTAAAAATGGTAGCACGGAGATTTTTGATTTCTCAAGGGTAGGTTCAATTCCTATAGCTCTAGAAATAAGAGGATTTAAACCTCTATGATTTACTCTATCAAAGTAACTCTTTTGTCAGACATATTTCTTATAATTGTGGGGGAATACTTGAGGTAAAAATAGGAAGTGCTACGTGTCATATGCAGAGAGCCAGTGTTAGGGGAAGAAAATTTTTTCATAATAAGTGCATTAATTGATCATAACGGAAGCGGGGGTATGAAGCACGCACTCATAAGAAGGAGGATGTTAATAGAAGTGCTTTTATTATGAAATTAATTGAGTATAATTCGGGCCAGTAAGGGTTATGGAATGCTCCTAGGAAAAGAATTGTAGTTAAGATATTTATTATAATGATATTAGCATATTCTGCTAGAAAGAATAGTGCGAATGGACCTGCGGCGTATTCTACATTAAATCCTGAGACTAATTCTGATTCCCCTTCTGTAAGGTCAAAGGGTGCGCGATTGGTCTCTGCTAGGGTGGAGATGAATCATATTATAGCTAGCGGTCAGGATGGTAATAAGAGTCATGTATGTTCTTGTGTAATGATCAGGTTTCCAAGAGAGTATGAGCCGCTTATTAATAAGACTGATAAAAGAATGATAGCGAGGGTGACTTCATATGAGATTGTTTGGGCTACTGCTCGTAGGGCACCGATGAGTGCATATTTTGAGTTAGAAGATCATCCGGATCATAGGATGGAATATACGGATAAGCTGGAAACTGCAAGGAGAAATAGTACTCCGAGATTTATATTAATAAGGGGGTAAGGTATGGGGAGTGGGAGTCATATAGTTAGGGCTAGTGTTAGTGCAAGGATAGGTGCTATAATAAATATAGATGCTGAGGATGTTAACGGGCGTAGGGGCTCTTTAATAAAAAGTTTTACAGCGTCAGCAATGGGTTGGAGGAGGCCGTAAGGACCTACAATGTTAGGTCCTTTTCGTATCTGTATATAACCTAATACTTTCCGTTCGACTAGAGTTAAAAAGGCTACTGCTAGTAGTACAGGGACAATTAAAATTAGTAGGTTAATTATAAACATATTGTTAGAGAGAGGAATTGAACCTCTGAAAATAAAGGTTTAAGTTTTATGCAATTACCGGGCTCTGCCACTCTAACAAATCCTGGTCTAGGGTGGTATAAATGAATAGTTATTCAGATTAAGATGTGGTCATCTGTTAGTCTGTGGAAGCGCTTTTAAAAGTAGGCTTCATTTCTCTTGTCCTTTCGTACTGGGAGAAATTTTTAATAGATAGAAACCGACCTGGATTTCTCCGGTCTGAACTCAGATCACGTAGGACTTTAATCGTTGAACAAACGAACCTTTAATAGCTGTTGCACCATTTGGATGTCCTGATCCAACATCGAGGTCGTAAACCCTATTGTCGATATGAACTCTTAAATAGGATTGCGCTGTTATCCCTAGGGTAACTTGTTTCGTTGATCAATATGATTGGATCAATAAATTATATTACTTTGACGGGTAAGTCTTGGTCAATATCTCTCGGAGGTTTTGTTATACTCCGAGGTCACCCCAACCAAAATTTGTTGTCCAGTTAAAATATTTTTATTTCCTGTTGGATTAAGAATAGATTTTGTTGGACACGTTAATTTAAGCTCCATAGGGTCTTCTCGTCTTATTTATATATTCCCGCCTCTTCACGGGAAGGTCAATTTCACTGATTAAAAGTAAGAGACAGTTAAACCCTCGTGGGGCCATTCATACAAGTCCCTAATTAAGGAACAAATGATTATGCTACCTTTGCACGGTCAGGATACCGCGGCCGTTTAACTAATGTCACTGGGCAGGCATAGCCTCTAATACTGGTATGCTAGAGGTGATGTTTTTGGTAACAGGCGGGGTTTTTGTTTGCCGAGTTCCTTTTACTTTTTTTAATCTTTCCTTATATACACTCCGGGGTTGGATTAACAATGTTATGGAAAATAGTCAATTGAATGTTTAGGTTTGTCTAATTGTTAATTATCAGTTGGGATTCGGGCTGATATACACGTGTGTTTGGAGATATAAAATCTTGTTACTCATATTAACAGTATTTCTTCTACAGGTAAGTAGAATAGTCCAGTATCTAAGTTAGGAGTTTATATTATTCTTTGAATTAAGTATAAGTTTAATTGTTGAGCTTGAACGCTTTCTTAATTGGTGGCTGCTTTTAGGCCAACTATGGTTATTATATAAATTTACTCTCTAATTAAGGTTGTAGTCTTATTCTGCAGGGCTGTACCCCTGCAGATTAACATTTAAGATTACATTAAAATTCAATATTTATTAGGCAAACTTAAAGTTGAACTTAAATTCTCATCTGGACAACCAGCTATCACCAGGCTCGGTAGGCATATCACCGCTATTCATAAATCTTCTCACTATTTTGCCACATAGATGAGTTGGCTCTGCTGGCTGTTCATGAATAGCTCGTCTGGTTTCGGGATAGCTAACTGAAGTCCTCTTTGCTAGGTTATTTCTAGTTAAGTCATTATGCAAAAGGTACAAGGGGTAATCTTTGCTGTATTATACTTTTAATAATTTCTTTCACTCGTTCCCTTACGGTACTTATCTCTATTGCGCCAAGTGGGGTTATTTCTATCTCCTATACTTTAACAATGGTTAAATGGTTTATTTGTGTTTATTCTTAAATTTTTAACTTAGGGTTTATTTTATGGGCTAGCTTTGGTTCAAAATGGCCACGTAGTGTGAAATCTCCTGAGTGTAAGTCAGGTGCTTTAGTTAAGCTACATTTTGATTCATCCAAGCACACTTTCCAGTATGCTTACCTTGTTACGACTTATCTCTTCTAATATAAGTTAACTGTATATTAATTATGGTTTAGTTTTTATACTTGAAGAGGGTGACGGGCGGTGTGTGCGTGCTTCATGGCCTTATTCAGTCAAGCACTCTATTCTTGGCTTACTACTAAATCCTCCTTTAGCCTCTAATTTCATAGGGGTTTTCGTAAAAGTATTCTATTTTTAGAAAATGTAGCCCATTTCTTCCCACTTCATAAGCTACACCTTGACCTAACGTTTTTATGTAAGATGTTTATGCTTACTATTATGCCTTTTAAGGGTTTGCTGAAGATGGCGGTATATAGGCGGAATTAGCAAGAAGTGGTGAGGTTGATCGGGGTGTATCGATTATAGAACAGGCTCCTCTAGATGGATATAAAGCACCGCCAAGTCCTTTGAGTTTTAAGCTATTGCTAGTAGTTCTCTGGCGAACAGTCTTGTTATTTGATTGTTTTAGTTTAGGGCTAAGCATAGTGGGGTATCTAATCCCAGTTTGGTTCTTAGCTATCGTGTATAAGATATAATAAGGTTACTTTAGTAATTTGACTTTCCTTTAACTAATGCTTTTTACAGCCTGGTTAAGTCTTAACTTTATTTTTGGGGTCCTCCTTTAACACGCTTTACGCCGGGGCTTATTAACTTGGGTTAATCGTATGACCGCGGTGGCTGGCACGAAATTTACCAACCCTGATGTAGTATAACTAGGTCAAACTTTCGTTTATGGCCTAATTTTTATCACTGCTGTTTCCCGTGGGGGTGTGGCTGAGCAAGGTGTTATGAGCTACTCTTTAATATGAGTGTGCTTGATACCAACTCCTTTGAAATCTAGTGGATTATAAAGGGAATTCTCACAGGGGGGCGGAGACTTGCATGTGTAATTTTACTAACAGATAATAAGAAGGCTGGGACCAAACCTTTAAGAATGTTTATGGGGTATAAAATACCCATCTAAGCATTTTCAGTGCTTTGCTTTGTTTAAGCTACATTAAC